CATGCCGCAAGAGCGTAGGAGGCGTGCCCGAAGGGCAGCGGAAGCTGTGCGGTTCCAGGTGCCGTCGCTAGATTGAGATCTGCAGGGTGGCGAGGACTTCGACTGCCTTGTATCGGGTGCAGAGAAGGGGGTGGTAGGCTTAGTAGGGCTCGAACCTACAATATAACCGTTATGAGCGGTACGTTTCAACCAATTAAACTATAAGCCCCTGCGGATCTCTACATGCAATTCGCCCACTTCGGGAAGAGCGGACGGAAGGAAAGAGGAGGCCTTTGCTCTATCTGCTTCTTCCTCTTCCCGGGAATGAACAATTGGATAAAAAAAACGGATTTTCTTAGTTTATAGATATAATTATATAATTATATATCTATTATATAATTATATATCTATTATTTTATATAAAATAAATTTTTTAAGCAAGCGGCCCCTTCGCGACTCAAACGGGCGGGGGCGCTTTGTTTGCTTGCAATGCCTGCAGTTCGCCTTTAGTTAGAAGTATAAGTAGAGGGCACCCTTTGCCCCACACTTCAGAAAAGGTAAAAAAGTATGGATTAAGTAAGAAAAAGTACATAACATAAGGAGTGAGAAAGAAAAACTTGGTTACGGGAACCGAAGGTTAGGCCGACTACTTACTTTAGTATAGCTACACCTAAAAAAGTTTATTCCTACCCCCTTTTCTTCCCCTTTCTGTCAATGTTGCCAATTCTCAGAATACTTATAATGTACCCTCGCGCATACAATTGCCCAACAACTTTCTTCCTCCGACTTCTTTAGCCACTTCCGCATCTGTCGTCTTCGGGATCGGGAGAGCTTGCTTCGTGGCGGAGCATTTAGCAATTCCAGCAGCCTGGTGAGGGCTGGCTGTCTGGGGACAGGTTAAGGCTGGGCCTGCTGGGCTTGCTTCTCATGAGATTGGGTGAGGGAATCGGAAAGGGGCTCATAAACCGGGCGGGCGGGCTTTTGGGCACACGGAAAGGGGGAAGTGGATGGAGGGTGCTTCTCAGCTAGAGTTGGGGGTGGGGTCGCTATAGTGGCTAGGGCGAGTCTTCCTACACGGCGCCCGGCTCTAGACTAGACGAAGCTGCAGCCTACCCTCGAAGCTCTTCATAGTCAGGCGGGGTAGACAATCTTCTTTCAAAAAGAGACAGACCAGAGATGACAGAGGAAGGTATTCGGTTCAAAAAAGATACGGCAGTCAAAACTGCTTCTGTCCCTAGTTTTTTTGGGCTGAAGCTGAGAGCAAGAGAGAGCAAGTTGTCTCCAATATATGTATATGGCGATGTTTCCGCTCGGCAACTCCATTCTGCTGAGGAGTGCGGGGGCAGGATCGTTGGGAAAGCGCTTTGTAAGTGAAGTGAGTTGAAGCAAGCAGAGTTCAGAAGGCAGCGGAGATATACCCCCAAGGAAAACCCTTTTTTTTAGTAAATTTTTTCATTGTTCTGTCAAAAATAACATATACGGATGATCCTCCTTTCGATAACAGAGGGGCAGGATGGACTTCGGACACAAGATCAAAAGGAGAAGTAGAAAGAGCTTCTTAAATAAAGGAAGGGCCGAGCCTTTTCCCCGTTTGCAACCCATATAAGTAGAAATCTCAATGTTAGGTACAGACCCCAACATTCCAGTAGAAAAAAAAATATCTAAGCCTTGGGCTGCAGACATGTCCTAATCTACGATGCCACAACAAAAAAGGGGGAGGGAACAACACCAGACACAGCGGAAAAGGCAAAAGACTGAGGTAAACGAAGTTTCTCCAAAAAAGAGAGCTTGCCAACTCTATGGTCCTTCCCAATCCCCTTAAGGGCCTATCGCATGATCCTGTTCAAGACAGGAGGTAGGAGAGAAGTGAATATAAGCATTTTTTTTTTCAAGCCGGAAAGAAGATTCGCTGAGAGAGCGGGAAAATGAAAAAGAGCAGAACATATTCGATGATAACGAGAGAGAGTACCAAGACTGGCTAGAGGGAATTGTTCGGAGTTTTCAGTTTAAACAAAAAGGAACTAAGATGGAGAACGAAGAGAAGAAAGAAGTGAAGAATCACCAGTAATATTCTTCGATGCACCCGAAGAAAGTAAGCAGCCCCCTATGTTGTAAGCGTAAGGGGGATCAAATACCTGTAACAGAGGAGGAAGAGATATGACAAGACGGATTCAACCTCTGAATCTGCTTCCGCTGTCGTGGGGTAAAACTATCTGTGTCGGGTGTGGGAGTGCTCCTAAGATCATAGAAGTAATGCTGCAGAGGCCCTATGGAGTAAGGGGATTAGGAAGTCTCCGATTCAGTAGGCGTCTCTGGGGGAGCAGCAAGATGAGCTGTGTCTGACTGTCGGCGAGAATTTGCATTCTGCCGCTTACGAGAGTCTGCAATCATGTGACCCCGCTTCTTGCAATAGTGGCGATCTTGGACATGTCTCGTTGGCCTGATGCACCAGCGGAGCTTCCAGATTGAAGATTCTGACCATAGGGTCGATGTCCCGAAGCATGTTCAGCCGCAAGAACCTGATCTGAAGCACCCTGAGTAATATAAGATCGACCCCCAGCACCCAACCTAAGTAAAGGGGCTCAAGTCGAGTCTCCTCGGATCTCACATCAGCAACTGCTCTCTCAATGTCTGGTAGAGGAACTCGATGTTGAATTGAGGATCTAACATTCTCGAACTCAGGCCTCAAGCCCATCAAAAACTTAGAGAGCCCCTTTATACTCTATAAGGCTATTCTATGTTATATGAAAGTATTCCCGACAAGAACCCTTCGAATCGGTGCCCCTATCTTCTTTGAAAGGGGTCCCTCATGTTCAGCTGGTCCCATAGAAGCCAAAGCCTTCGGTAATAATAAATAGTATAGCACACTTCTTTCTTTATTTTACCCATAAGCTAAGGCATGTTCTTCATGTTGCAACTGATAGAAGGGTGGAGAATCATCCTGATAATTAAGATTACTTATGTAATCCAAAAAATATTTAGCAGTCGCAAAAGAGGCGACGGTGTATATGGGGCTCAAAGGAAGTACACAAGTCATCCCGTTTGAAGCTAAGCACTTTTCATCTTTTGTAGGAAAATCCCCTTCTCTAGTCTTGGGAAATTGAAGCGACCCATCCACATAAGCACAAGATTCTTTTTTCCCGAGCAAATCATTCTTCATCGCATAAGCCCATGACAAGTAATTTCCGGATGCTTCTTTCGGAAGAGCACGGGAAAAGCCTATGGAATCCATTGTACTAAGACCCGAAAGATCATCCAAGGACTGAAAGACTCAAAACTAGTCAAGAAGGCTTAACTCAAGCAATCACCCAAGAGAAGAAAGGATTTTCGCTTGCCGGATTCGTAAAAGAAAGAAGAAGAAGCCGGGTCTTCTTTTTAGGGAAATATAAGGGCTTAAATTAAAGAGCTAGGGTGGCGGCAAGAGTTTCTCACAAACTCGAGTTCAAGACCTCCGATTCTAATCCGATCGACTAGATCCGGTCACATGATCAAAGAACTATTCATGAAGAAGAAGAAGTTCCAGCCAATTTTTTTTTTATAAGGAAGCGCTTGATCCGGGCCTTATTTAAATTTTAAAGGGCTTCGAAATAAAAGGAAGATCCTGGGATCAAAGCGGACGTTCTCGATTTCCATGGCCGATTGCATCCCGAGGACTTTCTTGATTGGCTAAGTAGCGCGGAGAAGTTCTTTGATTGGAAAGAACTATCCAAGGTGGTGTGCGAAGGTTAAATTCCTGAGCACGGGTCATGCCTCAATTTGGTGGGATCAAGTCCAAGCAAGGCGTGAGCAGAAAGGCAAAGGGAAGTACATGAGACAATATGCGATCGAGGTTGCGGGAGAAATTTCTACCCTCCGATTAGGCCCAAAGCTTGTTCCAAAGGTTCCACTTCGCTTTAAAGGATAGGGGGGAGAGAAGCATACTAGAAAGCCCCTACTCCTATAACAACTTGCGGAGTTCTGCCAATTGTTTATTCGCAACGGCTTGAACGAATCCGACGAAGAATCCCTTGCTTGATAGGGCTTGAGGTTAGAAATCCAAGATGAAATCTCGATGCATCAGATGCGGAAAGTGGCCTATCAACTAGCTCTAAAGGCCGAGGAAAGGCTAAAGAGAAGGACCACAAGGAGGCACCGAAGGTGATAGGGGATCGACCTCTACCATCGCGCGAGGAAAGAGGCCCCTTTTCCCTTCCCTCAATATATATGGCGCGCTTCACTAATATAATGCTCAAGTAAAGGCTCCATCCTACTCGTTGCCCAGAGCCTTTACTTGAGCATTGTACAAGTGCTTAAGGCTCCTTCGGGCCATGACAACAAACAACTTTTATATAAGGCAGGGCTTGGAAGCAAGCTACCAGCGCCTATCGGCGAGAACTAGGCTTGGTTAGTAGTGCCCGCCCATTCTGTCTCGTCCGCCTGCCGGCCCATGAATTCTTCAGATCGGGCCGGCAGGCGGGGCGGACGGGGACCGTCGAAGAAGTGCCTCGACGCGCCGCAGCCACTACTTTGACTCCTTTTATGCAATTATGAACTCCACGGAACTTTCTCAATTCCAACGCAACTTATCCTTTTTGAGCTGACGTAACAAACTACGCGAGCCTCCCGACGAAGCCAACATAAATCCTATCCGAATAAAAAAAATAAAAGGCAGTTCCATTATGGTGGTATACCAGCCGCCTGCTCTGGAACTTCCAGTTCCAATCGAAGCATATAGATCCGTAAATGGATTTGTATGTATAGCCACTTCAGTCGTGCTCGTCGTTTCTCGAAAGTATCTTTTTTCTGGGAACATGGTCAACCAGACATTATTATGTTCGCGACTCTTCATCCACCGATGAAGAAAATGCTCCAGTTTTCCGTTCTTATATGAGGCCGGAAGGTTTATTAGCAACAGGCCAGCGCGAAGTGATTCATCATACTCAAACATGAGCCGATCGTTCGTTAGGGACGGTTTATAGATCATCAAATTTCCACAAATGGAATGAGAAGTGGGCCCATGTAAATGATCGAGACCTCGCAAA